AGATGATTTTAGTTTTTTAACAATTTGGGGACTGGAAACCGAACTTCCTTTTGGTTCTCCCCGAAAACAACCCTCCTTTTTTAAACCCATTTTTAAGGAACTCGAAAAAAGAATTGGAAAATTTAAAAAGAAATCTTTTCGACTTCTAAAAATTTTGAAAAGAAAAATAAGATTACCTCGAAAAGTTTCAAAAGAAACAAAAAAATGGGTTAAAAAAAGTTTCATTTTTTTGAAAAAAATAAGAGAAGAACTCTGCAAAATCAATCCAATTCTCTTATTTCGATCAAGAAAAGTAGAAGTATATGAATCGAGTGAAACTAAAAAAGAAGGAGATCCCATAATCAGCAATCAGATGATTCATGAATCATCTAGTCAAATCGCATCTCCAGGTTGGACAAATTCTTCATTGACCGAAAAAAAAATGAAGGACCTGACTGATAAAACAAATACAATTAGAAATCAAATAGAAATAATTACAAAAGAGAAAAAAAAAGTAACTTCAGAAATAAATATTAGTCTTAACAAAACAAGTTATAATGCTAAAAGATTAGAAAAATGGAAAATATTAAAAAGAAGAAATACTCGATTAATCTGTAAATTAACCTTTTTTCTAAAATTTTGCATTGAAAGCATCTACACAAATATACTTGTCTCTATCATTAATATTCTCAGAAGGAAGATAAAATTATTTCGTATTTTAACAAAAATAATTAGGAATAAATCCATTTACAATAAAAAAAATCAAAATCCAATTGAGTTTATTTCGACTATAAAAAAGTCACTTTCTAATATTAGTAATAGTAAGAAAAATTCACATATTTTTTCTGACTTATCGTACTTGTCACAAGCATATGTATTTTACAAATTATCACAAACCCAAGTTATTAACTTGTATAAATTAAAATCATTTCTTCAATATCAAGAAATCCCTTTTTTTCTTAAGCCTGAAATAAAGGATTCTTTTGAAACACAAGGAATAGTTCATTCTAAATTAAGGGATAACAGACTTCCGAGTTCTGAAATGAATCAATGGAAAAACTGGTTAAGAGGACATTATCAATACGATTTATCTCAGATCAGATGGTCTGGATTAATACCACAACAATGGCGGAATAGAGTTTATCAACGTCGTATGGTTAAAAGGAAAAATTTCAGCAAATGGAATTCATATGAAAAAGACCAATTAATTGATTCCAAAAAACCAAATATTTGGGAAGTCTATTCATTATCGAATCAAAAATATAATTTTCCAGAAGACGATAAATATGATCTTTTCTCATTCTCATATAAATCTATTACTTTTTCCTTTTCTAAACGTAAAAGGCAAAATTTCAGCATATGGAATTCATATGAAAAAGACCAATTAATTGATGAAAAAGACCAATTAATTGATGAAAAAGACCAATTAATTGATTCCAAAAAACCAAATATTTTGGAAGTCTATTCATTATCGAATCAAAAATATAATTTTCAAAAATCCTATAAATATGATCTTTTCTCATATAAATCTATTAATTCTGAAAATAAAAAGGACTCATTTATTTCTAGATCACCAAATAAGAATCAAGATTTTCTAGGAAAGGGCGATATTCTATATATGGAAAAAATTCCCGATAGGAAATATTTGGATTGGAAAATTCTCCATTTTGATCTTAGAAAAAAAGGCGATATTGAGGACTGGATCGATAGTAATCAAAATACTCAGATTGGTACTAATAATTTTGATAAAAAAAACAATTTTTATCTTATGATTCCAGAAATGAATCCACCAACCCCCCCACCAACCTCCCCAAAAGAATTTGGGGGTTGGATGGGGATGAATGCAAAACGTCCCATATTGAATCACGAACTTTGGTTCTTCCCAGAATTGGTGTTACTTTATAATACATATAAAAGGAAACCTTGGTTTATACCAAGCAAATTACTTCTTTTAAATTTGAATAGAAATGCAGATAGTAATGAAAATCAAAAGATTAATGAAAAGCAAAAGGGAAGTTTTTTGATACCATCGAATAATAAAATAAATCAAGAAGAAACCACAAGCCAAGGGGATCTTGGATCCGTTCTTTCAAACCAACAAAAAGATATTGAAGAAGATTCTGCGGGATCGGACATGAAAAAAGGTAAAAAGAAAAAACAATACAAAAGTCCCATGGAAGCAGAACTATATTTCTTCCTGAAACGTTGTTTTCTTTTTCAATTGATCTGGGGCGATACTTTTGATCAAAGAATTCTCACTAATCTTAAGGTATATGGTTTCCTGCTTAAACTAATAGATCCAAAAACAAAAATAGTTTCTATATCCTTGATTCAAAAAGGAGAACTGGATTTGGATATAATGCTGATTCAGAAGAATTTAACTCTTCCAGAATCGATGAAAAAGGGAATATTCATTATCGAACCCGTTCGTCTGTCTGTAAAAAACGATGGACAATTTATTATGTATCAAACCATCGGTATTTCGTTGGTTCATAAGAGGAAGCACCAAACTCATCAACGATACCGAGAGCAAAGATATGTTGCTAAGAATCATTTTGATGAATCTATTCCACCACATGAAAGAATAACAAGAAATAGAGACAAAAATCATTTGGATTTGCTTGTTCCTGAAACTATTTTATCGTTTAGGCGTCGTAGAAAATTAAGAATTCTAAGTTGTTTCAATTCAAAGAATAGGAATGATGTAGATAGAAATCCTGTATTTTGCAACGAAAAGAATAGCAGCCAAGTTCTAGGTGCCAGTAATCACCTTGATAGAGAGACAAATCCATTAATGAAATTGAAGTTCTTTCTTTGGCCTAATTATCGATTAGAAGATTTAGCTTGTATGAATCGTTATTGGTTTGATACCAATAATGGCAGTCGTTTCAGTATGTTAAGGATACGTTTGTATCCACGATTGAAAATTCGTTGATAGTACATTTTTCCTATATCTCCTCTACTATATAGGATATATGAAAGCAAATAAATACACACATCACACGTCCTGTCTTACATTTCATTCTAAATATCCAATACTAAATGAATAATTATGAATTCGATCTAGAAATGAATCAACAGAACCTTCTTCATTTTAGGTCTAAATTCTTCGCTTTTGTGAATACGAAAATGTGCCAATCCTTTTCTCTCCCTATCTAAATCTAATTTTCAATTGGATTGATTCATTTGAATTGATAAAATTAGGAGTTTCGAAAGAAATTTGGATTAGATTATTGTATCTACCACATGAAAATGAATGACATTATTATTACTGATCGGTAAAATCCATATCTGTAAAAAGGGAGAGGAGGCATTTTTTTATGGTAAGAAATTCATTCATTTCGGTTATTTCTCAAAAAGAAAACGAAGAAAACAGAGGGTCTGTTGAATTTCAAGTATTCAGTTTCACCACTAAGATAAGGAGACTTACTTCACATTTGGAATTGCACAAAAAAGACTATTCATCTCAGAGAGGTTTGCGAAAAATTTTGGGAAAACGTCAACGACTACTGGCTTATTTGTCAAAAAAAAATAGCGTACGTTATAAAGAATTAATTGGTCAGTTGGATATTCGAGAGACAAAAACTCGTTAATTTAAAGAGTGATATCATTTGAACTTATTCGTTTCCATTTTGATGAACTTCTTTTTACTTTCAGCAATTCATGGAAGAATGACTCGATAAAAAACTTATGATTGCACCAACTACAAGAAAAGACCTCATGATAGTCAATATGGGCCCTCACCACCCATCAATGCATGGTGTTCTTCGACTTATCGTTACTCTCGATGGTGAAGATGTTATTGACTGTGAACCAATATTGGGTTATTTACACAGAGGAATGGAGAAAATTGCGGAAAACCGAACAATTATACAATATTTGCCTTATGTAACACGTTGGGATTATTTAGCTACTATGTTCACAGAAGCAATAACCGTAAATGGACCCGAACAACTAGGCAATATTCAAGTACCTAAAAGGGCTAGCTATATCAGAGCCATTATGTTGGAGTTGAGTCGTATAGCTTCCCATTTGTTATGGCTTGGCCCTTTTATGGCAGATATTGGGGCACAGACCCCCTTCTTCTATATTTTTCGAGAACGAGAATTGATATATGACCTATTCGAAGCTGCCACCGGTATGCGAATGATGCATAATTATTTTCGTATCGGAGGAATAGCTGCTGATCTACCTCATGGATGGATAGAGAAATGTTTGGATTTTTGCGATTATTTTTTAAGAGGGGTTGCTGAATATCAAAAGCTTATTACACGGAATCCCATTTTTTTAGAACGAGTTGAGGGCGTAGGCATTATTGGAGGAGAAGAAGCACTAAATTGGGGTTTATCAGGACCAATGCTACGAGCTTCCGGAATACAATGGGACCTTCGTAAAGTTGATCATTATGAGTGTTATGACGAATTTGATTGGGAGGTTCAATGGCAAAAAGAAGGGGATTCATTAGCTCGTTATTTAGTACGAATCAGTGAAATGACAGAATCCATAAAAATTATCCAACAGGCTCTGGAAGGAATTCCAGGGGGGCCCTTTGAGAATTTAGAAATCCGACGCTTTGATAGAATAAAAGATACTGAATGGAATGATTTTGAATATCGATTTATTAGTAAAAAACCTTCTCCAACTTTTGAATTGTCCAAACAAGAACTTTATGTAAGAGTCGAAGCACCAAAAGGAGAATTGGGAATTTTTCTAATAGGAGATCAGAGTGTTTTTCCTTGGAGATGGAAAATTCGCCCACCGGGTTTTATCAACTTGCAAATTCTGCCTCAGTTAGTTATCAAAAAACCGGAAAATAAAGACCTAATAAAAAGATTGATACACAAGATAAATAGAAGAAAAGATAATAAGATATGCGCCCACCCCCTACATATTTGATACCTTCTCCTACAAAGAAACTCATAACACCAACCCCATTCGTAATTCCATCAATTACCCGTCGATCAAAAAAATGAGTTACTTGGGCTAAGCCTCTTACCGCCCCAGTTAAGGATGTTGTATAA